MGAAAAAGAAAAAATSNNACTGATTTTTTCTTTTTCGAGCACGGGTTTTTCTGGGCCAAGTGTATCTTGTCTTTACCACGAATTTTTTTCCTTGGTTAACATTAATTGTAGTTTTTCCGATAGCCGCAGGTTCTTTAATTTTCTTTCTCCCTCATAGAGGCAATAAGGTGACTAGAGGATATACAATATATATATGTGTCTTAGAACTCCTTCTAACGACCTATGCATTTTGTTATAATTTCCAATTGGACGATCCGTTAATCCAGCTGGAAGAGGATTATAAATGGATCACCTTTTTTGATTTTAACTGGCGGTTGGGAATAGATGGACTTTCCATAGGACCCATTTTACTGACGGGATTTATCACTACTTTAGCTACTTTAGCGGCTCGGCCAGTTACTCGGAATTCCCGACTATTCCATTTCCTGATGTTAGCGATGTACAGCGGTCAAATAGGACCGTTTTCTTCTCGAGACCTTTTACTTTTTTTCATCATGTGGGAATTAGAATTAATTCCCGTTTATCTACTTCTGGCCGTGTGGGGTGGAAAGAAACGCCTTTATTCAGCCACAAAATTTATTTTGTACACTGCAGGAGGTTCCGTTTTTCTTTTAATAGGAGTATTGGGTATCGGGTTATATGGTTCCAATGAACCAACATTAAATTTTGAAACATTAGTTAATCAATCGTATCCTGTGGCACTGGAAATAATATTCTATATTGGATTTTTTATTGCTTTTGCTATCAAATTCCCGATTATACCCTTCCATACGTGGTTACCAGACACCCACGGAGAGGCACATTACAGTACTTGTATGCTTCTAGCCGGAATCTTATTAAAAATGGGAGCGTATGGGTTGATTCGGATCAATATGGAACTATTATCGCGCGCCCATTCTATATTTTACCCCTGGTTCATGATAGTAGGTACCATGCAAATAATTTATGCAGCTTCAACATCTCCTGGACAACGGAATTTAAAAAAAAGAATAGCCTATTCCTCTGTATCTCATATGGGTTTCATAATTCTAGGAATTGGCTCGATAACCGATACAGGCTTCAACGGAGCCATTTTACAAATAATTTCTCATGGGTTTATTAGTGCTGCACTTTTTTTCTTGGCAGGAACGAGTTATGATAGAATATGTCTTGCTTATCTCGACGAGATGGGCGGACTGGCTATCCCAATTCCAAAGATATTCACACTATTCAGTATCTTATCGATGGCTTCCCTTGCACTGCCTGGCATGAGTGGTTTTGTTTCGGAATTTATAGTATTTTTGGGAATAATTACTAGCCAAAATTTTTTTTTAATGCCAAAAATCCTAATCACTTTTGTAATGACAATTGGAATGATATTAACTCCTATTTATTCATTATCTATGTTACGGCAAATGTTCTATGGGTACAAGTTATTTAATGCCCCGCAAAACTCTTCTTTTTTTGATTCTGGACCACGGGAGTTATTTGTTTTGATCTCTATTCTTCTACCCGTAATAGGTATTGGTATTTATCCGGATTTCGTTCTCTCACTATCAGTGGCCAAGGCCGAAGCTATTATATCTAATTTTTTTTATAGATAGTTTTCACGACTAAAAAAAAAATCAAAACGAAATCCCATGATTAAAAAAAAGTTCGGTAGCCAATGAACAAGGAAGTCTTTTTTCTTCTCTTAAGTTTCAGTTAAATAAAAAAAAGAAGGAAAATAATAGAATTTGACTTGTGACCAAACCGCCTTTGGCGTTTGTAAGAACCTTTTGAATCAAGCAGTGCGGCGATTCAAAAGGTTCTCGGCGTCTTATACGAACACTAAGTTTCGTTTCGATCTATGCGCTGTCCTATGTTTGTCTTCATCAAGCCCTTTCCTCAATTCAAGTAGATATTAATTAAATGAACCATAACTATGTAACCCTATTCCTAATAGATTGACTCCGAAATAGCATACCCAAATTATAAGAAATCCCGTAGAAGCGACAATTGCGGAAATTACACCTTCAAAATTTGTATTTGTTCGAATATGTAAATAAATCCCGAATATAGTCCAAGTAATAAATGCCCAAGTTTCTTTTGGATCCCAATTCCAATAAGAACCCCACGCCTCATTAGCCCATACTGCTCCCGAAAGAATCCCTATGGTTAAAAAGAGAAATCCTAAACTAATAATACGATAACTCCAACGATCCAATTGTTGAATCACTTGATATCTGTAATAATTTATAGCGGAAAAGGTATTTAGTAAAACATTCCTTTTTTCGTTGATGGATTGGCTTTCACCGAAGCAAAACGACTCATTTACATTTAAAAAATTTTTTCTTTTCCAAAAAACCCTTATAACTTTTCGAGATGTAATGACTAGAAGAGCCATGGATAATAAGGATCCACATACAAGAGCTGCATAGCCCAATACCATCATACTTACGTGCATCATTAACCACTGGACTTGGAGAGCGGGTACTAATATTCCGGATTGATGCATTTTGGTTAAAAAACCCGAAGTAGCAAAGCCTTGGGTAAAAATAGCACTTGGTGCCGTTATAGCGCTTAAATGATTTTTATTATTTTTTAAATCGAAAATCCTATGAATAATGGAGAAACTCCATGAAAGAAAGATTAATGATTCATATAAATCACTTAATGGGAAATGCCTCGAGTAAATCCAACGGGTGATTAATAATCCTGTTAAACAGAAAGCGGTAGCTACCATCCCCTTTTCTGATGAATCATATAGTCCTCTTATTTCATTGACTAATAAGGTTAGTAAATATATTGGAATTTCAATTGAAACGACCGAAAAGGATATATGCGTTAATATATGCTCTAAAGTTGAAAAGATCATAAAAAAAATTAAAAGCGAGAATACCTCAACTATACAGAATGGAAATCCTAAATTCAATTCCTTAGAGCACCTTTTGTATATCTTTTTGGAGATGCTATGCCGCCACTCGGACTCGAACCGAGATGCTCTAGCACTGCTTCCTAAGAGCAGCGTGTCTACCGATTTCACCATAGCGGCTTGCTCGAAATCATAATAACCTATTATTAGTCAATCGTCGAGATTGAAATGGAGATTTAACGATTCCACCTTTTGTCGTCTTATTTAATTATTTATTATTTAAGGTTTCAGGTTTAGTTAACTTAACTTTCATAGTTTCTGGTTTAATAAACTAGAACTGTTGTAACGACTGTAACTAACTAGTTCGAACTTCAATCTAGGGAACAACTCAAAAGGGTTCTTTCGCTTTTTTTTTTTCATTTTTCCTAACTTTTGTGTTTGGGTTGTCGTAATTGTTAGGTTTTTTTTTCAGTATTCATTTGTGCTAAGATTGATCAAATCACTTAGGTATTGGGCTGGACATATTAGAAACAATAAAAAAAATTCTTCTTGTTTAGGGCGTATGTTGGGTGATGGGGAAAATCAGAATCCCCACCCTGGGAATAATAAAAAATATTCAAATAAAAAGAAAGGGGAAACTTTCGAGTTTGTCTTAATTCCGTTTTAAAATAAAAAAAAAAAAATACTTTTTTTTTATTTTTTAATTCAGTAGACAAATCAATTGTTCAAAACATTACGAAAGAGGAATGGTTATTTACTTTTTTATACTTTTATAGATATAAATTCGAAACACAATTAACTCATTGTTGAGTCAGGCTTATTCAGATTATTCCAACGTTTTCTTATTTATTTGTTTTCCAAAAAAACTTTTTGAATTCCCAGTAGAAAGGGATTTCGCTAACGAAAAAGTCTTCAATGCTGCCCAATCCCCCCCTTTTTTCCAAATATTCTTACGAATACGTTTTTTTAATATAGAAGTACGTTTTTTTGGAACTGCCATTCAAAAAAGAAAAGGTTATTCAGTGCTCAAATAGG